TCCTACTCCGAAAAGATTAAAACCTCGAGCTCGAGGGCGTAGTTCTATGAACAAAAGACGCACTTGTCATATAACTATTGTTTTAAAAGATATCTCATTAGATGAATATAAGGACTATCTTGACTGCTAAAAAAAGACTGGATTAATAAAAAAATAAAATAAAAAAACTATGACATGTCATGATACATATACATATAGGAGTGGGGGATTATGGGACAAAAAATAAATCCACTTGGTTTTCGACTTGGTACAACACAAAGTCATCATTCGCTTTGGTTTGCAAAACAAAAAAATTATTGCGAAGGTCTACAAGAAGATCAAAAAATACGAAACATTCTTAAGAATTATGTACAAAAAAATATGATAATATCCTCTGGTCTTGAGGGAATTGCCCGGATAGAGATTCAAAAAAGAATTGATCTAATTCAAGTCATAATATATATAGGATTCAAAACATTTTTACTAGAAAATAGACCGCGAAGAGTTGAAGAATTACAGATGAATGTACAAAAAGAACTTAATTGTGTGAACCGAAAAATAAACATTACTATTAAAAGAATCGCAAATCCTTATGGACACCCCAATATTCTTGCCGAATTTATAGCCGGCCAATTAAAAAATAGGGTTTCTTTTCGCAAAGCAATGAAAAAAGCTATTGAATTAACTGAACAGGCAGATACAAAAGGAATTCAAGTACAAATTGCCGGGCGTCTTGACGGAAAAGAAATTGCGCGCGCCGAATGGATCAGAGAAGGTAGAGTTCCTCTACAAACCATTGAAGCTAAAATTGATTATTGTTCCTATACTGTTCGAACTATATACGGGATATTAGGAATCAAAATTTGGATATTTGTAGACGAAAAAAAATAAGTGTAGACAAAGAAAAATAAGACTTTTCGTGTCTTTAGAGTCTACCCATTAATGGAAATGAACTAAACCAAGAACGAACTCTTTGTATGTTCAATCAAAATAAAAATAAAAAATTACGCAATTCTATAGGGTTGAATAAAAATTCGATTTATTTTTTTATATAATTGCTATGCTTAGTGTGTGACTCGTTGATTTTTTTAGGGCTCGGATTCAAAACAATGGATCGTCCTGTAGTATGAACTAATAACTATAGCACTAATAACCAACTCATTGCTTCGCATTATCTGAATCCAAAGAACCAGTCAAGATATCATAATATCGTTGTAGCAACTGAATTTTTTTTCCAGAAACCCAAAAACCCAATAATCAAATTGGGTTGTGAAATTATACGTTGTGAAGGAAAATAGAAAAGCATGCGGATAAATGGAAGGATGAGAGAAAGAGAGAAATAAAATATCAATGATATAGGATTCCAATATGTAAGGTCTGTGAGTCATCTCATAAACAACAGTATAATACAGCATCAATAATGATTCATCCATAATTAGATGAATCCGCTCATAGAACAAAAAAATAAAGAGCCTCGAGCCAATAAAAACTGAGAAAATTGACTTAAGAAAAAATTGAATTACGGACTCCGTTGAAGAATTCAGACCTAACCATTAATGGAGAAGCAATGGGAACGACGGAACCCGTGAATAAAGAAGATTCATTTCCAATAGAATCTTAATGATTTTTTGGGTGGGATGGCGGAACGAACCTGGGAACTAAACTTATTCTTTTATTCGGGGAGGTCATGAACTAACCCTACAACTGAAATAGATATTGAAAGAGTAAATATTCGCCCGCGAAAGTTTGATTTTATTGATTGATTAATTTTGATAGATCCGATATAGTAAAGGGTAAAACAAAATAAAGATTTTTTTAATGGTAAAAAAATAGATTCATTAGATTCAATTTCGAAATTTCAAAGACTAATACGCTTCAGTATATTATTCATTAAATCCCTATATATCTTGATAAAATCTTTTTGAGTCCTTTCATTCGCGAGGAGCTGGATGAGAAGAAACTCTCATGTCCAGTTCTGTAGTAGAGATGGAATTGAGAAAGAACCATCAATTATAACCCCAAAAGAACAAGATTCCGTAAACAACATAGAGGAAGAATGAAAGGAATATCTTATCGGGGGAATCGTATTAGTTTCGGCAGATATGCTCTTCAAGCACTTGAACCCGCTTGGATCACATCTAGACAAATCGAAGCAGGGCGCCGAGCAATGACACGAAATGTACGGCGTGGTGGAAAAATATGGGTACGTATATTTCCAGACAAACCAGTTACAGTAAGACCCACGGAAACCCGTATGGGGTCCGGGAAAGGATCCCCCGAATATTGGGTAGCCGTCGTTAAACCGGGTAGAATCCTTTATGAAATGAGTGAAGTCGCTGAAAATATCGCTCGAAGGGCTATTTCAATAGCGGCGTCCAAAATGCCTATAAGAACTCAATTCATTATTTCTGGATAGGAATGTCGAACCAAAGGAGAAATCTTGGGTATAAAAAAATGCGGGTTTCNTTTTTTTTTTTTTACTTCGTCCTTTCAGTGCTTTACTTAAAATTAAACATTAAAAAAACAGATTCAAAAAACGACATGATTCAACCCCAAACCCATTTAAATGTAGCGGACAATAGCGGTGCTCGAGAATTGATGTGTATTCGAATCATAGGAGCCAGTAATCGTAGATATGCTCATATTGGTGACGTTATTGTTGCTGTGATCAAGGAAGCAGTACCAAATACGCCTCTAGAAAGATCCGAAGTGATCAAGGCTGTAATTGTACGTACTTGTAAAGAACTCAGACGAGATAACGGTATGATAATACGTTATGATGACAACGCTGCAGTTGTCATTGATCAAGAAGGAAATCCAAAGGGAACTCGAGTTTTTGGTGCGATTGCCCGAGAATTGAGACAGTTGAATTTTACTAAAATAGTTTCATTAGCGCCTGAAGTATTATAAGATGAGACCGCGATATATCCATAGTATTCAAATACAATAGATAAATAAAAATTTAGTAGAGTATGTCTCATGCATATACTTTTAAAAATTTTCATAAAAAAAAAAGCATGTTGATTATATCAAAATTCGAAAACAACAAAAATTTGAGTTTATCATGGGCAAGGACACTATTGCTGACATAATAACTTCTATACGAAATGCTGACTTGAATCGAAAAGGAACGGTTCGAATAGCATCTACTAGCATCGCCGAAAACTTTGTTAAAATACTTTTGCAAGAGGGTTTTATAGAAAATGTAAGGAAACTAGTGGAAAACAAAAAAGAGTTTTTGGGTTTAACCCTACGGCATAGAAGGAATAGGAAAGGGCCGTATAGACCCATTTTAAATTTAAAACGAATCAGTCGACCCGGTCTACGAATCTATTTTAACTATGAACGAATTCCTAGAATTTTAGATGGGATGGGGATTGTAATTCTCTCTACTTCTCGGGGTATAATGACAGACCGAGCGGCTCGACTAGAAAGAATCGGAGGAGAAATTTTGTGTTATATATGGTAATTATTCTTCTATCCAAATTGTATTTGGAGCTTCCTTTTGTGTTGTGAAAAAAAATCTGTTAGATGGTTTAGCCGACGAAGTAAGGTTCTAGGTTATGCTTCGGGAAGGATCTGACCTAGTTTTATACATATACTACCGGTGGATATAGTTAAAATTGAAGGAAGACGTTATGCTTCAAATGGAAGGCGTATATTTTATAGAATACACAAAAGGATTTGGGTGAGTAGGTGATTTTTCAACACTCCTTTCATGGGGATACAATTCACGGTTCAAAAATTGGAAGAAACTTATTTTCTTCCAATACCAATAAGTAGATTCTAAATTCATTTAAGGCATAACAATTATGAAAAAAAGGGCTTCCGTTCGGAAAATTTGTGAAAAATGTCGACTGATCCGCAGGAGGGGACGGATTATAGTAATTTGTTCCAACACGAGACATAAACAAAGACAAGAATAATCTTTTGAAAAGGGACTCTAGAAAAGAAACGATGAACAAATCAAAAAAGAACAAGATCGTTTTGACATGAAATGGATATATCCATATATCTCTGACTTATATTTATGAAATGATCAAATATGGCACAAATATGGTAAAATCTACAACAAGAAGTGGTTCACGTAGGACTGGACGGATTGGTTCGCGTAAAAGTGGACGTCGAATACCAAAGGGCGTTATTCATGTTCAAGCAAGTTTCAACAACACCATTGTGACTGTTACGGATGTACGGGGTCGGGTAATTTCTTGGTCCTCGGCCGGTACTTGTGGATTCAGGGGTACAAGAAGAGGTACGCCCTTTGCTGCTCAAACCGCAGCAGGAAGTGCTATTAGAGCAGTAGCGGATCAAGGTATGCAACGAGCAGAAGTCATGATAAAGGGTCCTGGTCTCGGAAGAGATGCAGCATTACGAGCTATTCGTAGAAGCGGTATCCTTTTAAATTTCGTACGGGATGTAACCCCTATGCCACATAATGGTTGCAGACCCCCTAAAAAAAGACGGGTGTAGAAATAAAAAAGATTTCAAGAGAAAAAAATGACTCAATGATCTGACAAATAATATTACTATGGTTCGAGAGAAAGTCAAAGTATCTACTGGGACACTACAGTGGAAGTGTGTTGAATCAAGAGCAGACAGTAAGCGTCTTTATTATGGACGCTTTATTTTGTCTCCACTTATGAAGGGTCAAGCCGACGCAATAGGCATTGCGATGCGAAGAGTTTTGCTTGGAGAAATAGAAGGAACGTGTATTACACGCGCAAAATCTGAGAAAATCCCACATGAATATTCTACCATAGTGGGTATTCAAGAATCGGTACATGAAATTTTAATGAATTTGAAAGAAATTGTATTGAGAAGTAATCTTTATGGAATTTGTGACGCGCTTATTTGTGTCAAAGGTCCGGGATATGTAACTGCTCAAAACATCCTCTTGCCACCTTCTGTGGAAATCGTTGATAAGACGCAGCACATAGCTAGCCTAACAGAACCTATTGATTTTTGTATTGGATTACAAATCGAGAGGAGTCGAGGATATAATATAAAAACGCCAAATA